TTTTATCGAGTACGGGCTTTTGTCGGTAAAGAGGAATCAAATGATTCAAGTGGAGTTTTTTGTAACGTATCAATAAGATAGACCCATGCTGCGAGTTGTTTCATGCCATAAATAAACACGGACACTCAAAAAATCTGTTGGGCAGGCGGATTCACATCTCTTACAACCTACACAGTCCTCGGTTCTTGGTGCGGAAGCAATTTGTTTAGCTTTACATCCGTCCCAAGGTATCATTTCCAATACATCTGTGGGGCAGGCTCGTACACATTGAGTACACCCTATACATGTATCATAAATTTTTACTGAATGTGACATTGGATCTATAAATTCCAGTTTTGAGCATAAAAAATTTTCGATCTGGTAAAAAAAAATAAGTAGTAAATGAATCATACATTTATATTGTAGACACCAGACGAAGCAGTGGTTTATCAAAATTTTAAGAATCAATATATTTCTAAATCTGTTCATGAGAAAAGTCCAAGAGACTTTGATTTCTCTTTCAACAACCATGATCATGCGAGTTGCACATGTGAATTCAAATTGACCAACAAATTGGTCAATAGTAAATTAATTCAATACTAAATATATATATATTTAGTATATATTTTATATTTATATATTTATAATAATTATATATTTATAATAATTATATATTTATAATAATATATTTATAATAATAATATAATAATAATAAAATAATATAATAATATTAAAAATAAAAATAATAAAATTATAATAAAATAAAAAAAAAAAATATAAAATATAAATAAGTATATTAATTATTATATAAGATATTAATTATTATATAAGATATTATATAAGATATTATATAATAAAATGATAATTATAATAAAATGATATAATAATATGATAATTATAATAAAATTATTAATAATAACATATTAATTCTAATAAAATTAGATTAGAATAAATTTAAATTTTATATATGTATTTAATATTTTATTTTTTTATTTTTTTATATTATTAAATATTTAATATATAATATAATAGAATATCTAATAGATTAATATTCCATGTGATATTATGTATCTTATGATCATAACTAATTATTCAACAAATTCGATTGATTGATACGAGTTGATTTTCTGTTACGATGGATTGATGAAACAATAGCTAGCCCAATAGCTGCTTCAGCAGCCGCAACAGCTATGACAAAGATTGAGAAAATGTCGCCTTTTAATTGGCGACTATCAAATATATCAGAAAATGTTACGAGATTGATATTAACCGAATTGAGTATAAGCTCAAGACACATAAGTGCTCTAACCATCTTTCGACTTGTGATCAATCCATAGATACCGATAGAGAATAAATAGACACTCAAAAAAAGTACATGCTCGAACATCATTGACTAACTCCTTATCAATCTCGATTCATTTCAATATGAACAACAATTCAACCGATTCGATTGATTAGAATAGAACGATTACAGAATAAAAGAAGGTATTTGCAATAGATAGGTTTAATTAAAAACCTTATAAAAACCTTAAACCCTTCCATTTATTTTATTTATTTAGAATTTATAAATCTTAGAATTAAATTCTAAGTATTTATTATTGACGAGCCATAGTAATTGCACCTATCAAGGAAACTAAAAGAATTATGGAAATGAGTTCAAACGGAAGATAAAAATCTGTTGATAAATGAATCCCAATTTGTTGAATGTTACTTATTAGGTCCTGTTCTATAATCTGGCTTGATCTTGTAGTCCAAAAAATTCCGTACCATGACGTATCTGGGATAATAGTAATTAGTGAAAAAAGAATACTTGTACAAACCAGTGAAGTGACCCCATCTCCAATGGTCCAAAAATAGGAATCATTGGAATATTCTGAACCATTCATGAACATTACAGCAAATATGATTAAGACATTTATGGCTCCAACATAAATAAGGAGCTGTGCGGCAGCTACAAAATAGGAATTCGATAGAATATAGAATAAGGATATACAAACAAGAACCAATCCCAATGAAAAGGCAGAATAAATGGGATTGGTAAGTAATACTACTCCCAGACCTCCTAATACAAGAACTGATCCAAAAAATACTACAAGAATATCATGTATTGGTCCAGGTAAATCCATTATTAAAATGATAAATTAATAAATAAGTCGAAATATTTCATGACCTTACTGAATGGTCCAGGAAAGGAAAAGGGGTAACCCCCTTTTTTTTATTGTATATGATACATTCCTAATTGAATTAAAACTTTTTTATATGGATTAATGTAGATATAGATAAAATTATCGAGAAAAGAGTAATGGGGATTGTATATTTCGAAATCATCACGAAAAATATATTCTCAGTTTAAATCAAAGAAAAATTCTCAACAATCAATAATTATTAGTTATTATTTGTAGTTACTGACCAAACAAAATAAAAAAAGCTTGGGTCTTTTATATCAAAACAAAATCTTAGTAATTGGTAATCGTTCTTGAATCAAAGGGTTTATCTTTGTCTATTTTGATTTGAGTCGAATTCATAACTGTTTGAATTGTGTAATCTCCAATTATTGACATTGGTAACCGACCCAAAGCAATTTGATTATAATTCAATTCGTGACGATCAGAAGTAGAAAGTTCATATTCTTCAGTCATTGATAAACAGTTTGTTGGACAATACTCGACACAATTACCACAAAATATACAGACCCCAAAATCAATACTATAATTAAGCAATTGTTTTTTTTTAATATCTTTTTCAAATCTCCAATCAACAACGGGTAGATCTATCGGGCATACACGAACACATACTTCACAAGCAATACATTTATCAAATTCAAAGTGGATTCGACCACGGAAACGCTCTGATGTGATCGATTTTTCATAAGGATATTGAATAGTTATAGGTAAACGATTTGTGTGGGATAAGGTAATTACGAAACTTTGACCAATATACCTTGCAGCTCGTATTGTTTGTTGACTATAATTCATGAACCCAGTCACCATAGAGAACATATTGTAAATATCCAGGAATAAATTGATGTTTCTTTCTCTTGTTTGAAAGAGGTTATGAATCTGGAATATCGTTATCGTATTTTCTTATTTATAGTGAAACAAGTTGGGAAGAAGTTGTCAATAATAGATTACCTAAAGAAATAGGTAAAAGAAATTTCCATCCAAGATTTAATAGTTGGTCCATTCTTATCCTAGGCAAAGTCCATCTTGTTGTGATAGGAATGAACAGAAACAAATAAGCTTTAGCTAATGTAATAAAGATACCAATTGTCATTCCAAAAACTCCGGCCATTTTATTTATTCCGAAAAGTTCAGGAATAGATATGTACGGAATAGAAAAATTCCACCCACCTAAGTAAAGAACTGTTACAAATAATGAAGAAAGTAATAGATTTAGGTAAGAAGCAATATAAAATAAACCAAATTTGATACCTGAATATTCGGTTTGATAACCTGCTACTAATTCCTCCTCTGCTTCCGGTAAATCAAACGGCAATCTCTCACATTCGGCTAGAGAAGAAATTAGAAAAACAATAAACCCTATAGGTTGACGCCACAGATTCCACCCCCAAAAACCATATTTTGACTGTGCTTCAACTATATCAACTGTACTTGAACTATTAGATAATCATAGTCGATAATAACATCACTGTTCCCATCTCTATTACAAAACCGTACATGAAACTTCAGCTTCATACGGCTCCTCTATGGCCACAAATAAATGTAAGGACTGGTTCGGTATTTTCCTCCTCTTTGGAGGATAGATCGAATAAAGATACACCGGAGAGTCCCAAATTAGACCAATGGAATTCTGTCCGCTAGAATAAGAAAAAAGTGCTTTCGAATTGATCTCATCCTTATAATGATAATTTTTCTTTGTTCGGTAATAACTTAATCTTTCAATAAAATATTCGTTATTAATATATAATATATATAGGCATTAGTTCATGAATCATGATAAGAATTCCCTATGTATGAATACGGATATAGGAAAGAAAGAATAAATAAAGATATTTTTTTTTTTTATTTTTTTTTATTTTTATTCATTCATTCGATTATTGCATTCCATTTCTTTTGTTCCTGTTCTTCTGTCTCTTTTGTTCCTGTTCTTCTGTCTCAGAAGAAGGTATTTAATTTAGAAAAAAAAAATAAAGGATTAATTCGTTCTTGATAGTCATTTCTTTAATCAGTGAATAGGAGCATACTCGAGATCGGAATCGTAGGGAGGTACTTCTTGATCATTTCTACCAACTTAAAGCCCTTATTATGATTCGTTTTATGCAGAAATATCTCTTTTTTTGATACCTTACATTATCCCCATTACTAATCCTTTGTGTACCTTGGTGTTCCTAACTGTCCACCGATTTTTGATTGATCCCCGGTATGTTAATACATACAAGGCAGTAGTGGAAACTCCATATAGTTGATCTTTTGCACCCGCTTCAAGATATGATGACTAATCAAAGAATCTCAATCTTGGGGTAAACAGGTTACGCTGCTTATGTTTACTTTAACTTCATTCTTGTACATAGGGAATGAGATTTTCTCTTCTTACTGCAAATTTATAAGCTGTTTTGTTTCACTCATATAACTATCTGGTTTAACTCATCGATGAATAAAAAAAAAAATATCTATTCAATACATTCAACCTCTTTTCTCTATTTATTTCTAGGAAAGAGGTAAAAGTTCATGTTCCAACGAATCACACGTAGAGATATTGATAACACACATAGAGTTAATGGTATTTCATAACTAATAGATTGAGCAGCAGCTCGTAGACCACCTGAAAAAGAATATTTATTATTCGATCCATATCCTGACATAAGAAGCCCAATAGGGGCAATACTTGAAATGGTGATCCATAAAAAAACACCTATACTGAGATCACCTAAAACAAGGCGGTACCCAAAAGGAATTACTAAATAACTTAGTAGAATTGATATGACCGCTATAGACGGTCCGACACTAAATAAACGAATATCCCCTCTAGATGGGAGTAGGTCCTCCTTAAAAAGTAATTTAGTCCCATCTGCTAGAGCTTGAAGAATTCCCAACGGACCAGCATATTCAGGCCCAATACGTTGTTGTATCGTTGCAGATATTTCTCTTTCTAACCACACAATTACTAGTACCCCTATTATGATTCCAAATATAAGGGTAAAAATGGATACAAACATCCATATGAGTCCATAGATTTCTTTTATGGATTCCAATGTAGAAAAAGAATTGATAGCTTGTACTTCTGTCGTATCAATTATCATTTCAACGATCAACTTCTCCCATAATGATATCTATACTACCTAATATCGTCATGATATCAGCCAATTTCATTCTTTTAACTAGCTGAGGAAGAATTTGCAAATTGATGAAACCGGGTGGACGAATTTTCCATCTCCAGGGGAAAGTGCTATTATCCCCTATCAAATAAATTCCTAATTCTCCTTTTGGGGCTTCTACTCTGACATAAAGTTCTTGTTTCGACAATTCAAAATTGGGTGAAGGTTTTTTACTAATAAATCTATATTCAAAATCATTCCATTCGGAATTTTTTGCTCTATCAAAGCGTCGGACTTCTAAATTCTCATAGGGCCCTCCAGGAATTCCTTCTAGAGCCTGTTGAATAATTTTTATAGATTCCCCCATTTCACCTATTCGTACTAAATAACGAGCTAATGAATCTCCTTCTTTTTGCCATTGGACTTCCCAATCGAATTCATTGTAACACTCATAATGATCAACCTTACGAAGATCCCATTGGATTCCAGAAGCTCGTAACATTGGTCCTGATAAACCCCAATTTATTGCTTCCTCTCCACCAATAATGCCCACTCTTTCAACTCGTTCCAAAAAAATGGGATTCCGTGTAATAAGTTTTTGATATTCAACAACTCCTGTTAAAGAATAATCGCAGAAATCCAAACATTTATCTATCCAGCCATGAGGTAGATCAGCAGCTACTCCTCCGATGCGGAAATAATTATGCATCATTCGCATACCTGTGGCGGCTTCGAATAAATCATATAACAATTCTCTTTCTCTGAAAATATAGAAAAAAGGAGTCTGTGCACCGATATCTGCCATAAAAGGTCCAAGCCATAACAAATGAGAAGCTATACGGCTCAGCTCCAGCATAATTACTCTGATATAACTGGCTCTCTGAGGTACTTGAACATTTTCCAATTGTTCTGGTGCATTTACCGTTATTGCCTCTGTGAACATAGTAGCTAAATAATCCCAACGTGTTACATAAGGAAGATATTGTATAATTGTTCGGTTTTCTGCTATTTTTTCCATCCCTCTGTGTAAATATCCCAATATGGGTTCACAATCAATAACATCTTCACCATCGAGAGTAACGATCAGTCGAAGAACACCATGCATTGATGGGTGTTGAGGACCCATATTGACTATCATGAGATCTTTTTTTGTAGTTGGTATAGTCATATTTTTTCTTCCTTAATTCATTATTCCACGAATTCCTCAAAAGGAGGTTCATCAAAATGAAAAATCTAATAAAATAACTATTAAAAAAAAATTCAAACGATTAAATTAACGAGTTTTTGGCTCCCGAATATCCAACTGATCCATTAATTTCTTATAACGGACTCTATTTTTCTTTGACAAATAAGCCAGGAGCCGTTGACGTTTTCCCAGAATTATTCGTAGACCTCTTTGGGATAAAAAATCTCTTTTGTGCAATTCCAAATGTGAAGTAAGTCTACGTATCTTACTGGTAAAACTTAATACTTGAAATTCAACAGAACCCTTGTTTTCTTCTTTTTCTTCTTGTGAAATAACTGAGATGAATGAATTTTTGATCATAAAAAAATTTTTCTATCTTTTTTTCTTTCCCATGGATTTTTTTTACTTTACCGAATCGATCAGGAAAAATAAAAATAATAAAATTTATGCCAGTTATTTTAATCTAGTACACACAAAAATTTGGATTTTTTCCTATTTTCTCTTTCTTTTCTATCCAAATCAAATTGAAAATTTGATTTGGATAGAAAAGAAAGAGAAAATACATTTCTACATTCATGGAAGAGAATGATTTCTTTAGTACCTAAAAAGATTCTGCCGATTTTGTCCTAGATCCAATTGAGTTGATACGCCATTAGATCCGTGTCATGTACCAGAATGTAATACAGCGTATATGTATATCTTTCGGCTTTCATCTACCGAAAAATATCACAGATATATAGGAAATATACTATTAACAAATTATGAATCGTGGATACATATATATCCTTGACATACTGAAACAATTGCCATTATTGGTATTAAACCAATAGCGATTCATACAAGCTAAATCTTCTAATCGGTAATTGGGCCAAAGAAACAATTTGCATTTAATGAATTTTTTAGTATTAAAATGCTTGTCCTCATTCAAAAATTTTCCGGAGTTTCTTATGTTGTTTTCATTGCAAAATACTAGATTTCTATCCACAAAATTCCAATTATGAGAATTAAAACAAATTAGAATTCTAAATTCTCTACGACGTCCAGGAGATAGAATATTTTCAGGAACAAAGAAATCATAATTACTTTTGTCTCCATCCACAAGCATATTGCCGTGTCTTGCAACGGATTTATCAAAATTCTTCTTATCAATATATCTTTTTTTTATGCATTTTCTGTTAATTTGGTGCTTAATTTTATCGATCAATGAAATACCTAGGGTTTGATATATAATAAATTTTCCATCCCTTTTTATAGATAAACGAATCGGTTCGATAATCAATACTCCCTTTTTTATCAATTCTGTAAGAGCTAGATCTTTCTGAATTAGCATTACATCCAGATGCATTTCTCCTCTTTGAATCGAGGATATAGCAATTTTCCTTGGATTTATCAGTCTAAGTAGGAGACAATATACCTTGATATTATTGATCATTCTTTGATTCAAGGAGTCATCCCATCTTAATTGAAAAAGGAAATATTTTTTCAGGAAGAAATCTAGTTCTGCTTCCTTCTTTTTCTTGGATTTTTTTTTCTTTTTACCTTTTTTAATGTCTGATCCCGCGTAATTGTCTTCAACATTTTTTTTTTTTTTTTTTTTTCGTATATCTGATTCAAGATTTTCTTGTCCCTGTTGTTCGTTTTTTTCTTGGTTGGAATTTTCTAATTTAAGATATTCTTTTTGATTAGATGATATCGGAAGATTTTTATTTTTATTTTTATTTATGTTGATGCTTTTTTTTTGACTAATATTTTCATAGAAATAAAAATTAAAAAGAAGTAATTTGATTGGTATGATCCATGGTTTAATCTTATATGCATCAAAAAGTGGCACAAATTCTGGGAAGAACCGGGGTTCTAGATTTGATATGGTACGATAAACCTTTTCTTGATTCATTCCCATCCAATCAAAAAAGTTTTTTTTTTGATGGGATGGTTTAATTCCTTGATGAGTTGTAAGAGAAAAAATATCTTTTTTTTTCAATTTTTTAATAATTTTGTTTTCAGTCTTAGTATTTTTCTCAATTTTGGTGCTGATATGCGTATTGGTCCAGGTCTCAATGTCGATATTTTTTCTAAGACAAATATAGAGAATTCTACAATCAAAATATTTTCTATCCAGATTTTTATGTGTAGCAATAATATATTCCTTTTCTAGATAATTACTAATAGCTATACTTACCAATACATAAAATGATTCGGGTTTCAGTGTATTGAAATTGTATGGAATTTCTTGGTCTCCTTTTGCTTGTAATGTTGATTCAAAAATATATGAGTATGAGTCCTTCCTATTCCCATAATTCATATATTTATGTGATAAAAGATAATATCTGTAGTGTTTTTTAAATTTTTCTTTTTGACTCGTCAATGAATCCACTGCCACCGCATAGTAATTTTGTTTCATGTAATGAATTAATTGGTCTTTTTCTTTTTTATGTGAATCAAATTTAATTGAGTTTTTATTTTGAATCGTAGAACGTTGGTTGATTCTATTTCGCCATTTTTGAGGTACTAATCGAGACCATTTTGTCTGAGATAAATTGTATTGATAATGGCCCTTTAACCAGTTTTTCCATTCATTTTTTCCAGACTTATAAATTTTCTTTTGCTTTGATTTGGAATCAAATATTCCTCGTGTCATACAATAATCCTTGATTTTATCCTTAATAAAAGAATGGGTCCTGGGATATTGAAGTACAGATTTCAAGTGATGCTTGTTAAGTAATTGGGTTTGTGATAGTTTGTAAAATACATATGCTTGGGACAAGGGGGATAAATCATAATTATAATAATAAATATTTTTATAATAATAAATATTTGAATTATTATTACTGATATTAGTATTATAAAACGATTTTTTTATAGTCGAAATAAAGTTCATTGTATTTTGATCTGTTTCATCAATTCCTTCTCGATTTGTTTCATCGTTGTAAATCGATTTTGCGATAATTTTTTTTGTTGATTCAAAGAAAAATTGTGCATTGATCCTAAAAATAGTAATCATACGTAGAAAGATATCTATGTATATTTTTTCAATGAATGATTTCATAAAAAAATTTAATTTACGTATAAATCGTATCTTTTTTCTTTTAAATATCTGCAAAATATGTTTCTTTGATTCCGATTTTTTATCATCACAAGTTAGAACTATTTTTTTCTTGTCTTTTGTGATTCGTTCTAGTTCTATTTGATTCCTGATTATGACTGTCCTATCAGCAAGATCCTTTATTTTTTTTTCTATGAGTGAGTAATTTGCCCAATTCATGGATCGAATTCGAATGGTTGATTCGTGAATAATCTTATTATTTATTTTAGAATCTCTTACATTTTCATTCGGTTTATATATTTTTACCTTCCTCAATTCAAATAAGAAAATGGGGTTTATTTTTTCAAGTTCCTTCATTTTTTGTTTTATAACTAGAACTATTTTGATAACCCATCTTTTTTTTTCTTTAAAAACTTTTAGAACGAAAAAAAAATTCTTTTTTACTTTTCTAATTATTTTTCTAATTATTTTTTGGAGTTCTTTATAAATGGGTTCAAAAAAAGAAGGTCGTTTTCGGGGAGAACCAAAAGGAACTTCTGCTTCCATTCCCCAAATTGTTAAAAAACAAAAATTTGCTTTTTTTCCTTTTTTTTTCATTGGATCTCTATGATGAGATCGTATTTTAGATCTTCGCCAAGGTTTAAGAAAGAAAGGAAATAGAATCTTTATCTGAATACCGTCTGTTAACCAATCTTTTGGAAATTCTGTTTCCGATAATTGAACACCATTATAGGTGCATTTAACATGCATTTCTCTATTCCATTCCTTCAAATCCTCATACCACTCGGGGAATTGGAATAATAACATACGGCCAATATTTTTAACTATTATCAATGAAGGCAATACAATGTATTTTCTAAGAAAGGATTGGGTTACTAACATCGAACCTCTTATTGCTTGAGCAAATATAATGTTATCCCAAGTTTCTGATATTGCTATACGTTCATTTTCCTCTTTTTTCTCCTCGTTTTTTTTTTTCTTTTCTTTTGTTTCTTCCTCCTCAAAATTTGAAATTTTCAATTCCGGTTCTCTCTCGACCGAATTCCTAAAAATGAGATTCATCATTTCAGAGATATCAAAAGAAGAAAAAAAAAATGTTTTGTCTATTCGATCCAAAAAAAGTGGGGAATGCACATTTGCTTGAAACATTTCCCAAGTAACTGTTTTACGTCTTTGAGTACGCATGGATCCTTTTATTATATCCCTACGAAAATCCGATTGTTGCGAGTAGCGTATCAAAGCCACCTCTTCTCCTTGATCACTATTACTAGTATTATTCGTATTAGTAATAGAATTGGTATTATTCTCATTATCAGTATAAATTACCACACGTTTGGCTTTTCTTGAACGAATTTCATGATCTTCCGTCAATTTTTCCTCATTTTCTTCCTCCTGTTCTTCCATAACATTGGTCAATTTATATGACCATCGAGGAACCTTTTTACTGATTTCTTCTATTCCAATAGATTCATTTCTAGTTGTTGTTTGATCATTTGGATCAATTGTAATTATATCGAATACAAATTTCAAAGATTTTGCTTGACTTTCTGAATCAATTTTTCGTTGTTCTGCCAATAAAGAACTGTTTTTCAAAGAAAAATTGGGTGTGAATTCAAAAGAAAATGAAGTTAAGAAATTACCAATATAATTAAAAAATGATTTGCCACCATCAAGCGAATTCTTTTGATGTTCAAATTCTCGGAAATTATTAGAAAGTAGCTCATGGATCTTATTTATCCAAAGACTTTTTATGGAATCTTCCATATAAGGGATTAAATTATTCATGATTGTACGTAAATCAAATTTTTTTATTGCTCCACGGCATGGTCCGCTCAATAAAGGATCATATGTTTTGGTCAAGCATTCTTGTTCATTCTCATGATTGCAATATCTAGTCCTTTTTTCGAGCATATCTAGAGAAAGAAATCCCTTTTCTTTTTTTTCTTTTTCTAGAGCTTTTATTCGACTTATTAATTCATTGCTCAAGTTGTATTTTTTTTGTTCATTGGTATAAACCCAATAATTATACAGGTCTCCCTGGGATAATTTTTTTGTCGTGTACAAAGACATTTTTCGTTCTATCATTTCCGAAAAAGTCGATAAACTAGGTGGATATGTAAAAGATATTTTTTTTTTCCCATTACTTGGACATGTATAAAAAAAATATTGTGACATTTCATTTCGTACAGCATTTTCAAACCGATCATTTTTTATATATCGCAATGGACAATTCCATCGTTTATAATCGAAAAGAAAAGTCACAAGAGGTTTTTCAAACCAGAAATAAGTCTTTTCATTTTTCTCTTCTTTAAGTCTTCCCAATTCCCAATTATCTTGATACCTATCAAGATAAGAATCTTCGTAAACTGGGCTATCTTTATAGCATGTCTCTTTAAAGTGAAAGTGGAATTCCCCCTTTGTTTTTTCCTTTCCATTCACTCGGATCTCTTCCGTTTCATCTATTTTTTCCGGATCTTCCTGTTCTTCCGAACAAAGGGAAGGGTCTTCTTCGGCGGATCCCTCTTGTTCCTGTTTAGTCTCCTTCGTTTCGGAAGTTGTTTCTACATCGCTTTCTTCCTCACTTTCTCCCCTTTCTTCCATTTCTGAGGTTTCTTTCAGTTTCTTAGTGACAATAGGCGACGGCATTCTGCCTAAATAGTAGACACAGGTGATAAATAAGAGAATACTAAAGATTCGAGCCATAGAATTTCTCAATTCTGACACAAGGTACTTATTGGATCGAATAGAATGATTTTGCCGTATCCAGAATAATACCAATCCAACCCATTTCATGAATAAAATGTGACCAATTAACCAACCAACAAAACTACTTGTTACAAATAACATCTTGTTGTTGCATCGAAACATATAAATGTTGACTAATCTGGCTAACGTTGAACTTGGTAAAATGAAATGGTTGAATAATTGAAAAATTAGATTATTCAGGAATACACATTGAATGCTGAGATTACGCATTGAATTTCTGGTAGTAGATCCATAATAAAAAAAGTTTTTGT